AGGGTTGTTTGTTTGTTTGTTTGTTTGTTTGTTTGTTTGTTTGTTTGTTTGTTTGTTTGTTTGTTTGTTTGTTTGTTTGTTTGTTTGTTTGTTTGTTTGTTTGTTTGTTTGTTTGTTTGTTTGTTTGTTTGTTTGTTTGTTTGTTTGTTTGTTGTTAGGGAGGTTGCTTTATAGTTTGGTGTTTGATGTTTGGTGTTTGACGTTTGGTGTATGGGTGGGGTTTGTTTTGTTTATTTTTTAATGTAATTTCAGTGCCGTTGACATATAAAAACGGCATGGATAAAATTCGTGATAAATTACGATAAAAAAACGTTGTGTGTGTTTAAATGAAAACTTTCTAGTGTTGTTTAGAAAATTAGAGGAAGTGTAAAAGTGGAAAATTATGTAAAATTATGTCTAACAAGCATTAACTAAATAACAACATAAATAAATCAGAGCGGAAAAGCCATAACCAAATGTGAAGCAAAGTGCATCAGTGTCAAAATGATTCCCCTAATACTTCAACCGTCTCATTGAGGTATTCTCGCGGGCGATAATAGGCCGCCGACCATGTGATGCTCACGTCAAGAGATTGTGTTTACCCGCCGCACTGGAAGGGTCGAGTGAAGACGCCAGAAAAAAAAAAGAGAACCAAAAGTAGAGAGGCTATTAGATGCCGCGATCACGGACTAAAGTGCACGCAGATAGCCAACCAGATGTATCGGTGAAGTACAAGTTGAGAGGACTAACCTAGTTATGGCCCTGACATAGGAACCAGAGGCGCAAAAGAGCAAGTTGGGCTAGGGGTGTAGGGGGAAAGAATGGACCTGAAGCTGGTGACGTAGGACCTTACATACACCGGGTTGCTGATTTCACGTGAGGTATCCGACTAATAAATCCACCTGGTACCTGCCTTGTATACTTCGAGAGATTGCCTCGGGCGGGGTTGTTGGAGAGGGACTGCAAGTATGGGCGGTGACCAAGCGTCGCAGCAGGCGCTCAAGCACTGTCGTATCATTAGATCATGGTATGTATAACCTACCATTGGGATGGTTTTAGTACGTTTAGTTAGGGGCTGTTCCGTAGTTCATGATGGATCTTGTACTTTAGGGGAGGTATGTGGGGGTAAGGTATATGTCTGGGTAAAATGGTAATGAATTTAGTACATGCAGTATCATGTATATAGGGGTGATGGATTAATGCAAAGAGGGACATGGAAAGAAAATCGGCATGTGACGGAAAAAAGTCAGCATGTGACGGAAAAAAGTCAGCATGTGACGCGTGGGGGGGGTAGGGGGGGGGGGGGGGGGGGCCGAGCATGGAATGGTGTGGGAGCATTATGTGCTTGTTCCTGTGGTTGAGGTTTGTCAACGATGGCTTTTCAAGCCGTAGACCTTGGAGAAAAGCCAAGCGGGAACTGTTATGACTTATTTTGTGCTTTTTTTAGGGTTGTGTTTTGTGTTGGGGGGGTTGGCGGTTGCATCTAATCCTTCGCCTTATTATGGGGTAGTTGGGTTGGTGTTAGCCTCTGTTGTGGGGTGTGGGTGATTGTTGAGTTTGGGGGTTTCTTTTATTTCTTTGGTGCTGTTTATGGTTTATTTAGGGGGGATATTGGTGGTCTTTGTTTATTCTGTGTCTTTGGCAGCAGATCCATTTCCAGAGGCTTGGGGGGACTGACGTGTTGTGGGTTATGGTGTTGGGTTTGTTGCAGTGCTTGTTTTGGGGGTGGTTATTGGTGGGTTTGTTGAGTGTTGGAAGCTTGGGGTTGTTACTGTTGATAGTGGAGGTATGCTTTCTGTTCGGTTAGATTTTAGTGGAGTGGCTATGTTTTATTCGTATGGGGTTGGAATGTTTTTAGTGGCGGGGTGGGCGTTGCTGTTGACTCTATTTGTTGTGTTGGAGCTGGTTCGTGGGTTGTCTCGAGGAGCAATTCGAGCAGTTTAGGGGGTAGGTGCGGGGTTAGGGGTCAGAGAATAGTTTAGTTTAAAATACCAGCTTTGGGAGTTGGAGATAGAGGTTTAAGTCCTCTTTTTCTGATCGGGGCCGGAAACTCTAAGAAGGGGTGTAGTCTTCAGTCTTTGGTTTACAAGACCAATGTTTTATATAAACTATTAGAGTATTTTTAGTAGTTGAGTATTTTATTTTCTAGGGCTCCGACTAGAGGGAATAGGAGTAGGAGGATGGTGAAATAAGTGAGGGAGGCTAATTGGCCGATGATGATGAAAGGGTGTTCTACTGGTTGGCTGCCAACTCATGTGAGGATGAAGAGGTTGGCAACTAGGGTTCAGAATAGTAGTTGAGAGATGGGGCGAAAGGCTATTGTGCGTTGTTTGGATTTGTGCAGGAATGGACTTAGAAAGAGTACTAGTACTGAAGCGGCTAGAGCTAGTACGCCTCCTAGTTTGTTGGGGATTGAGCGTAGAATGGCATATGCAAATAGGAAGTATCATTCGGGTTTGATGTGAGGGGGTGTGACTAAGGGGTTTGCTGGAGTGAAGTTTTCTGGGTCTCCTAGGAGATTGGGGGAGAATATGGCTAGGGTTAGTAGTGGGAGGAATATGAGGATAAATCCTAGTATATCTTTTAGTGAGAAGTAGGGGTGGAATGGGATTTTGTCGCAGTTTGATACGATGCCTAGGGGATTGTTTGAGCCGGATTCATGGAGGAAGGTTAGGTGAATTAGGGTAAGGCCTGCGATTATAAATGGTAGGAGGAAGTGTAGGGCAAAGAATCGGGTTAGTGTGGGGTTGTCTACTGAAAATCCGCCTCATGCCCATTCTACGAGGGTTTGGCCGATGTAGGGGATGGCTGAGAATAGGTTAGTGATGACTGTAGCGCCTCAGAATGATATTTGGCCTCATGGTAAGACATATCCTACGAAAGCAGTAGCTATTAGGGTGAGGAGGAGAATTACTCCTGTGTTTCAGGTTTCTTTATAGAGGTAAGAACCATAGTAAAATCCTCGTCCAATGTGCAAGTAGATGCAGATGAAGAAGAATGAGGCTCCGTTTGCATGTAGATTGCGGATTAATCAGCCGTACTGTACGTTTCGACATGTGTGAGCTACAGATGAAAAGGCTAGAGTTGTATCTGCGGTGTAGTGTATGGCTAATAGGAGTCCTGTTAGAATTTGTGTAATTAAGCAGATTCCTAGTAAGGATCCGAAGTTTCATCAGGCTGAGATGTTTGGGGGGGTGGGGAGGTCGATTAGAGAGTTGTTAACTATTTTGAGTAGTGGGTGGGATTTTCGGATGTTTGGGGCCATTGGTTTGTGTGGTTATGTCGATAGAATAGCAATAAAGATGGATAGGGCGAACGATCCTAGGTAGGTTTTGATCAGTCCTGTGTGGAGGGTTGTTGAGGTTTTAGATGCTATTATTTGGAGGTCGGCAAGTCCTTCGGGGCCTATTTTTTTGTATCAGGATAGATCAATTAGGTGGGAGGCAAGTTTTTGTCCGCTGTTTAGCAGGTTTGTGGAGTTGAGGCGATGGGATAGGTGGTTAAAGTATCCTAGGGTGGAGGAGAAGTTTATGAGGGTGTTTTGTTTTGGTTGGGTTAGGGTGTGTGTTATATTTGATAGCTCTAGGGCTAGGATAATGCCTAGGGTTGTGACAATAATGGCTGCAGTTTTTGTAGTGGTTGGTATGGTTATTGGGGGTGTTTTTGTGGGGGTAATGTAGGATGTGATAAGTAAGCCTGCTGTGATACTACCTAGGGCGAGACGGATGATTGGGTTGGTGATAGTTTGGTTGTTTTCGTTTACTGGTATGAGTGTTATCATGCGAGTGAATCCTGTTTGGACTATTGATGTTATGCGTAGGGTATAGGTTGCGGTAAATGCTGTGGCCAGGAGAGTTAAGGTAAGTGCTCAGGTGTTTAGGTATGAGGTGTTTAGGCTTTCGATGATTAGGTCTTTTGAGTAGAACCCTGCTAGAAATGGAGTTCCTATTAGAGCTAGGTTGCCGATGGTTAGGCAGGAGGTGGTTGTGGGGAGTATCTTTTGTAGTCCTCCTATTTTTCGAATGTCTTGTTCTCCATTGAGGTTGTGGATGATTGATCCGGAACAAAGGAATAATATGGCTTTGAAGAAGGCATGTGTTGAAATGTGTAGGAAGGCTAGTTGTGGGAGGTTTAATCCGATAGCGACTATTATAAGGCCTAGTTGGCTGGATGTAGAGAAGGCAATGATTTTTTTGATATCGTTTTGTGTGAGGGCACATGTGGCAGCGAATAGTGTGGACAGAGCTCCGAGGCACAGACATGTGGTGAGGGCTGTTTGGTTATTTGTAAGTATTGGGTGAGTGCGGATGAGCAAGAAAATGCCGGCTACTACTATGGTGCTGGAGTGTAGTAGAGCGGAGACTGGGGTTGGGCCTTCTATGGCTGCTGGCAGTCATGGGTGGAGGCCAAATTGGGCTGATTTGCCGGTGGCGGCGAGAATGAGGCCTAGTAGGGGAAGTGTTGGAATTTGAGTGGGGGATATGGCTTGTTGGATTTCTCATGTGTTTGTGGTTGTTGCAAGTCATGCTATACTTAGGATAAGTCCGATGTCCCCGATTCGGTTGTATAGGACGGCCTGGAGGGCGGCGGTGTTGGCTTCTGCGCGTCCTTGTCATCAGCCAATCAATAAGAATGATATGATTCCAACTCCTTCTCAGCCGATAAATAAGAGAAATATGTTGTTAGCGATGATTAGGGTTAGTATGGCGATTAGGAACATGAGGAGGTAGGAAAAAAATTTTGTGATATATGGTTCTGAGGCTATGTATCATGTTGCGAATTGAAGGATAGATCATGTTACGAATAATGCAATAGGAAAGAACATTATGGAATATTGGTCTATCTTGAAGCTAATTGGGATTTTGAAGTTTATAATGAATTTTCATTCTCAGTGGGAGGTAATGCTTTCTGCGCTGGAGTATATAAAGATTATTATTGGTATTAGGCTGGTTAGGAAGGCGGTTTTGATGGTACGGGTAATGGTGGCTGGGGAGTTTTTGTAGTTTTTTGAGAAGAAGGGCATTAGTGTTGGTGTGAGGATGATTGTCAGGGTGAGGAGTATGGAGGTGTTAAGGAGTAGTGCGATTTCCACTACTTTTACTTGGATTTGCACCAAGATAGGTGGTTCCTAAGACCAACGGATTACTGTTATCCTTTAAAAGTAAGGGGGCTGAGGTTTTAGACTCAGATGCAAGAATTAGCAGTTCTTGCTGGTTGAACCGCCCCTCGGCAGGTAAGAAGGGTTTAACTTCTATTTTTAGAATCACAGTCTAATGTTTGGGTTAAAACTATACTTGCATGAAAGGATTCCTGAGATTAGTTGTGGTTTTAGGATTAGGAGTAGTAGGGGGGTAATGTGGAGGGTCATTAGTAGGTGTTCACGTGTGTTGGAGTTTTGGACGGATGTGATGTGGGTTGGTAGTGACCCTCGTTGGGTTATTAGGAGTATGTACAGGGTGTATGAGGCGGTTAGTAGGGTTGCAATTCCGGTGAGGATGATTGTGAAGATAGATCAGTTGAATAGTGCAATTATAATGGTTAATTCTGCTATGAGGTTTGTAGTTGGGGGGAGTGCTATATTTGTTAGGTTGGCTGCTAGCCATCAGGTAGATATTAGTGGTAGGAGAGGCTGTAATCCTCGTGTTAGGAGGAGGATTCGGCTGTGTGTGCGTTCGTAGTTTGTGTTGGCTAGGCAGAATAGTATTGATGAGGTTAGTCCATGGGAAATTATTAGGATTATTGCTCCTGCGAATGATCAGTAAGTTTGGATTATGCTTGCGGCGATAACTAGGCCTATGTGGCTTACGGATGAGTAGGCGATGAGGGATTTTAGGTCGGTTTGGCGCAGGCAGATTGAGCTAGTCATTAGTGCACCTCATAAGGCTAGGGCGAGGAATGGGTAGTGTAAGTTGTTTGGGAATGGGTATATTAGTGTGGTGATTCGTATGATACCGTAGCCTCCTAGTTTTAGGAGAAGTGCGGCTAGTAATATGGAGCCTGCGATTGGGGCCTCGACGTGGGCTTTAGGCAGCCATAGGTGGAGTCCATATAGGGGTGCTTTTACTATGAATGCTGTTAGTAAAGCTAGGCTTGATAGAAGGTTAGATCAGGAGTTGGTGAGGGTGGGGTGGGATAGTTCTAGTATCATGAGATGTAGGGTTCCGGTTTGTGAGTGGAGATGGAGAATGGCAACTAGTAAGGGTAAGGAGCTGATTAAAGTATAGAACAGTAGGTAAATACCAGCGCTTAATCGTTCTGGTTGGTTTCCTCATCGTGTGATCAGGATTAGTGTAGGGATTAGGGTTGCTTCAAATGAGATGTAAAATAGTATTAGTTCTGTAGTGGAAAATGCTAAGATAATGAATGGTTGAATTGTAATTAGGGATATGATAAAGATCCGTTTTCGTGTTAGTGGCTCATGTTGTAGGTGGTTTTGGCTTGCTATGATTATAAGAGGAAGTAGTCAGCAGGATAATACTAATAAGGGGGATGAGATTTGATCAATGCCGGTTCATTGGGTTAGATTTTTATGTGGGTGGTAGGTAGGAGTAAGTCATTGTAGGCTGATGAAGGCGATTAGGAGGCTGTAGGAAGTGGTGTTTGTTCACAGAAATTTTTGGGGGGATAGGAGGGCTGTTGGAAGGAGTATGATTGTTGGGAGGATAACTTTTAGCATTGTAGGAGGTTCAGGTTGTGTAGGTGGTCGGAGCCATGAGTTCGTGTGGAGGCTACCAGTATTGCTAATCCCGTGCCTGCCTCACAGGCTGAAAATGCTAGTATGAGGACAGGCATTAGGGCGAATGATGTTGCTTGGTTTTCGACAGGTCAGATTGACAGGGCGATGTATATGGATAATATTATGCTTTCTAAACAGAGTAATGCGGAGATTAGATGAGTTCGGTGAAAGGCTAGGCCTAAGCTGCTTAAGGTAAAGGCTGAGTAGAAGCTTAAATGTGGAAGTGACATAAAGAGAATCATAGGGTTAGACTATGGTCTGTTGAGTCGAAATCAACTGTCTTTGTTAGACTAACTCTCTTTTTATTCTGCTCATTCTAATCCTCCTTGAGTTCATTCGTAGATGAGTCCTAGCGTGAGTAGGATGATGATGGTGGAGGCTCATATTAGGGTGGAGGTGGGAGATTGAAGCTGGATAGCTCATGGGAGGGGAAGGAGGAGTGCGATTTCTAAGTCGAATAGTAGGAATAGGATTGCTACTGAGGAAGAATCGGATTGAGAATGGAAGTCGAGCAGATCCGAGTGGGTCAAAGCCGCATTCATATGGGGATAGTTTTTCTGAGTCGGGGTTTATTTGGGCTAATCAGAAATTTAATGTGGTTAGGATGATGCTTAAGGTGAGGGATAGTGTTAGTATAAATATAATTATGTTGATTGCTCTTCTCTGGGGTTGCACCAGATTTTAAAGATTGGAAGTCAATTGTAATTATTATACTAGAAGAGCAGGATCCTCATCAATAAATGGTTATATAGAGGAATAATCAGATGACGTCTACGAAATGTCAGTATCATGCTGCTGCTTCAAACCCAAAGTGATGGTTGGATGTAAAGTGGTATTTAATTAAGCGTAGAAGGCAGACTAGTAGGAAAGAAGATCCAATGATTACGTGGAGTCCATGGAATCCTGTGGCAACAAAGAAGGTTGAGCCATATACACCGTCAGCAATTGAGAAGGGGGCTTCGTAATATTCTGTTGCTTGAAGTGCTGTGAAGTAAAACCCTAGGAGAATTGTTAGGGTTAGAGCGTGGATTGCTTGTTTTCGGTTGCTTTCTGTAATGCTGTGGTGTGCTCATGTTACTGTGACGCCTGAGGCCAATAGGATGGCTGTGTTTAGTAGTGGCACTTCTAAAGGGTTGAGGGGCTTGATTCCTGTGGGTGGTCATTGCCCACCTAGTTCTGGAGTGGGGACTAGGCTGGAGTGGAAGAATGCTCAGAAAAAGCCTAGGAAAAAGAATGCCTCTGATGTAATGAAGAGGATCATTCCATATCGTAAGCCTTTTTGGACCGTGGGTGTATGGTGTCCTTGGAATGTGCCTTCTCGTACAATGTCGCGTCATCATTGGAGTATGACTAGGGCTATGGATAGTAAGCCTAGGGTTAGGAGTTTGGAGGAATTATAGTGGAATCATATGATAAGGCCAGAGGTAGTGAGTAGGGCGGCTGCTGCTCCGAAGATGGGTCAGGGGCTTGGGTCTACTATGTGATAGGAGTGTGCTTGGTGGGCCATTAGATGTTTTCTTGTAAGTATAAGCTTAGTAGAAGGACGAAGACGTAGGCTTGAATTATAGCGACAGCTACTTCTAGAATTGTTAGTAGGAAAAGGATCAATGCGGTTAATATGGATACGGTTGGGATAATGGGAAGTAGTGCGGTTGTGGCTGTTGAGATTAGTTGAATTAGGAGGTGGCCTGCTGTGAGGTTTGCTGTGAGGCGAACTCCTAGTGCTAGAGGTCGGATGAGGAGGCTGGTAGTTTCGATTAGAATTAAAGCTGGGATTAGAGGTGTGGGGGTACCTTCGGGAAGTAGGTGTCCTAGGGAGGCTGAGGGTTGATTTCGTAGACCTGTGAGTAGGGTAGCGAGTCAGAGTGGGAAGGCTAGTGCTATGTTCATTGATAGCTGAGTAGTTGGGGTGAAGGTATAGGGGAGTAGTCCTAGTAAGTTGATTGTGAGGAGGAATATTATTAGGGACGTTAGGATTAAAGCTCATTTGTGGCCTCCTTTGTTTAGAGGCATTATTAGTTGTTTGGTGATTAGGTGAGAAAGTCATAATTGAAGGGTGGAGAATCGATTGGTGATTCATCGGTTGCCTGGTGAGGGGAGCAGGAGAGCGGGGAATAGCATTGAAAGTAGGATTAGTGGGATTCCTAAGAGGCATGGGCTTGTGAATTGGTCGAAGAAGCTTAGGTTCATGGTCAGGTTCAGGGAGTGGTTTTGGTAGTTGTAKAGGCCTTATTGGAGGGTGGGTTGGTGTAGGTGAGTGATAGTAGTTTAGGTTGGATGATGAGCGAGAAGGTTAGTCATGATGCTAGTATGATGAAGAACCATGGATTTGGGTTGAGTTGTGGCATATCATTAAGGAGGGGTGGTGGTCCTCTTTCTCTAGCTTAAAAGGCTAGTGCTGGTCCATAGCTTCTTAATGATTAAGATGACAGTAGTGAGGATCAGTTCTCGAAGTAGGTAAGGGGGGTAGATTCTACTACGATTGGTATATAGCTGTGGTTAGCTCCACAAATTTCTGAACATTGGCCGTAGAAGACTCCTGGTCGTGTAGTGATGAATGATGTTTGGTTTAGTCGTCCTGGGATAGCGTCAGTTTTTACTCCGAGAGAGGGGATGGCTCAGGAGTGAAGTACATCCCCAGCAGTTACGATAATGCGGATGGGGGATTCTATCGGAACAACAACTCGATGGTCGACTTCTAGAAGCCGAAAGTGTCCTAGTGGGAGTTCTGTTGTGGGGGTTATGTATGAGTCGAATGTTAAGTCTTTGAAGTCTGTGTACTCGTAAGTTCAGTATCATTGATGTCCAATGGCTTTTAGGGTTAGGTCGGGTTCGTCAATTTCGTCCATCATGTATAGGATTTGTAAGGATGGGAGAGCAAGTAGAATGAGGACAATAGCTGGTAAGATTGTTCAGATTAGTTCAACTTCTTGTGCATCTACGGTGTTAGAGGATAGTTTTTCTATTAGTATGAGTGCTAGGAGATAAAGGACTAGGCTGCAGATTGCTAGTGCAACTATGAGGGCGTGGTCGTGAAATTCAATGAGCTCTTCTATGATTGGGGAGGAAGCATCTTGGAATCCGAATTGTGAGTGGTTAGCCATATGAGATGTACAGGGCTTTCACCTGTGATTTAGGCTTGACAAGTCTATGTAATGGGTTTACTAACGTCTCAATAAAAAGAAAGAAGCATGAGTGGTTTGATGCGGTTGGCTTGAAACCAGCGTATGAGGGTTCGACTCCTTCCTTTCTTGTACTTGGACAAAGGCTGGTTCCTCGAAGGTGTGGTATGGAGGTGGGCAGCCATGGATTCATTCAATGTTGGTGGCGGTTAGTTCTGGTTGTAGGGCTTTTCGTTTTGAGGCAAAGGCTTCTCAGATAATGAATATTAGCATGATTACGGCTGTCATTGAGATTAAGGAACCAATGGAGGATATGGTGTTTCATAGGGTGTATGCGTCTGGGTAGTCTGAGTATCGTCGTGGTATGCCGGCTAGCCCTAGGAAGTGTTGTGGGAAGAAGGTTAGGTTTACACCTGTGAATATAACTCCAAAATGGGCTTTGGCTCATGTGGGGTGTAGGGTGTATCCTGTGAATAGTGGGAATCAGTGGGTGAATCCTGCTAGGATGGCAAAGACGGCCCCTATTGAAAGAACATAGTGGAAGTGGGCGACTACGTAGTATGTGTCGTGTAAGGCAATGTCTAGTGAGGAGTTTGCTAGGACAATACCTGTTAGACCTCCAATGGTAAAGAGGAAGATAAAACCTAAAGCTCATAATATTGGAGGATCTCATTTGATTGTACCACCGTGTAGTGTTGCTAGTCAGCTAAATACTTTAATGCCAGTTGGGATGGCAATGATTATAGTGGCGGACGTAAAATATGCTCGGGTGTCTACGTCCATTCCTACGGTGAATATGTGGTGGGCTCATACAATGAAGCCTAGGAATCCAATAGATAGTATGGCTCATACTATTCCTATGTAACCAAATGGTTCTTTTTTGCCGGCATAGTATGTCACTACGTGTGAAATGATTCCAAAGCCTGGGAGGATTAGGATGTAGACTTCTGGGTGGCCGAAGAATCAGAAGAGATGTTGGTATAGGACTGGGTCACCTCCTCCAGCGGGGTCAAAGAATGTGGTGTTTAGGTTTCGGTCTGTTAGTAGTATAGTAATGCCGGCAGCGAGGACTGGAAGTGAGAGGAGCAATAGGACGGCTGTGATAAGTACGGATCATACGAATAGGGGGGTTTGGTATTGTGAAAGGGCGGGTGGTTTTATGTTAATGGCAGTTGTGATGAAGTTAATTGCACCTAGAATGGATGATACACCTGCTAGGTGTAGAGAGAAGATGGCTAGATCTACTGAAGCTCCGGCATGGGCTAGATTGCCAGCTAGGGGTGGGTATACGGTTCATCCTGTACCTGCCCCAGCTTCTACTGTGGATGATGCGAGGAGGAGGAGGAATGATGGGGGCAGTAGTCAGAAGCTTATGTTGTTTATGCGAGGAAATGCTATGTCTGGTGCACCAATTATGAGTGGCACCAGTCAGTTTCCGAAGCCGCCGATTATAATCGGCATGACCATGAAAAAGATTATTACGAAAGCATGGGCGGTGACGATTACGTTGTAGATTTGGTCGTCGCCTAGGAGGGTCCCTGGTTGGCCTAGTTCTGCACGAATGAGTAAGCTGAGGGCGGTACCAACTATACCGGCTCATGCGCCAAAGATTAAGTATAGGGTGCCGATGTCTTTGTGGTTGGTTGAGAATAATCATCGGTTGATGGATGTCACAGGTAAGATGGCTGAGTGTTTAAGCGTTAGGCTGTAGACCTTTTTACAGAGGTTCAATTCCTCTTCTTATCGGCTCTGTAGTGAAATTCATGTTGAGTTGCAAGCTCATTGATGTACATTAAAGGTGTACCAGAGTCTGGTTAGACGGAAGCCTGTTGGTTTGGGCATCTAGCTGTTAACTAGAGTTTTATGGGATCGAGGCCCATCTGTCTAGGAAGGTCCTAGCTTAATTAAAGCGTCTGGGTTGCATTCAGGAGATGCAGGTTAATGTCCTGCGGGTCTTAGCAGAAACTAAGAGGGTTTAACTCTTGTTTAAGGCTTTGAAGGCCTTCGGTTTGGGTTATCCTAAGTTTCTAGGTAGTGGTCAAGATCATAGGCGAGAGGGGCAGAAGTAGTAGGGATAGGGAGGTAAGTATAGCAATTAGGGCGCTCGTTGGCTTATTGATGTGTCATTGTTTTATGTGGTTGGTGGAGTTTGGGGGAAGTGTGATTGTCGAGTAGTAGGCAAGGCGAAGGTAAAAGAATAGTCCAAGTAGTGATAGTATGGTAATGATTGTAGCTGCTGTGGTTATTTCTTGTTTGGTGAGTTCTTGGATGATGAGTCATTTAGGTAGGAAGCCTGTAAGTGGGGGGAGTCCTGCTAGTGAGAGGAGGGTTAGTATTAAGGTTGCGTTTAGTATGGGGGTTTTTGTTCATGAGGTTATTATCGTTGACATCTTTGTGGTTTTGATTGTGTTAAGGGTGAGGAATACAGTGGCAGTCATTAGTGAGTATAGGTAGAAGGTTATTAATGTTAGTTTTGGGTTGTAAATGATAATAATAGTTATTCAGCCGAGGTGGGAGATGGATGAGAAGGCTAGGATTTTTCGGATTTGTGTTTGGTTTAGTCCTATTCAACCACCTACAGCAGCTGAGGCGATGGCTAGGGTGACTAATAGTGTTGAGTTTAGGGAGTGGGACGTTAGGAAGAAGAGGGTGATTGGGGGGAATTTTATTATTGTGGATAATAGTAGGGCAGTTGTTAGGGGTGAACCTTGGAGTACTTCTGGAAATCAGAAATGGAATGGTACTAATCCTAGTTTGATTGCAATTGCTGTTGTTAGTAATAGACATGCTATCGGATGGGTTAGTTGGGTAATGTCTCATTGTCCCGTGGTTCATGCGTTGGTTATGCTTGCGAAAAGTACTAGGGCTGAAGCGGCTGCTTGCACTAGGAAGTATTTGATTGAGGCTTCGATGGCTCGAGGGTGGTGGGATTTTGAGATGAGTGGAATGATGGCGAGGGTGTTAATTTCTAGTCCAGTTCAGGCTATTATTCAATGATTGCTTGAAATTGTGATGGTTGTTCCTAAAAGAAGGCTTAGGAAGGAGATTAGTTTTGCATGTGGATTCATTAGTAGGGGAAGGGGTTAAACCATCATTTTCGGGGTATGGGCCCGATAGCTTTTTTAGCTGACCCTACTAGGAAATAATATAAAGGAAGTATGAAGAATTTTGATTTCTTTTGTGTAGGTTCGATTCCTACTTTTCTAAGCCTTTCTTAGGAAATGAGAGGACTGGTATACCTCTATGTTCACTTTATCATAGTGACCCTTTGTGTTCAGGCACATTTCCTTAAGTAAGGGGGCAGGCCTGCGTAGCAAATAGGTATGCTAGTGTGTCAAAGGCATAGGGCTAGTGTTAAGGGAAGGAAGTTCTTTCAAAGAAGGTGTATTAGTTGGTCGTATCGGAATCGTGGATAGGAGGCGCGGATTCATAAGAATCCTGAGGAGAGGAGTAGAACTTTTGTTGCCAGGGCCATAGGGAATAGTTCTTGAGGGAGGTTTAATGTGCTAGGGTTTAGGAATAAGATGGCTGTTAGTGTATTTATTAGCATAATATTTGCATATTCAGCTAGGAAGAATAAAGCGAATGGTCCTGCTGCATATTCTACGTTGAAGCCTGATACTAGCTCGGATTCTCCTTCTGTGAGGTCGAATGGTGCTCGGTTTGTTTCGGCAAGGGTTGAAATATACCATATTATTGCAAGTGGTCAGGAAGAGAAGATTAAGTATAATGGCTCTTGGGCTGTGGAAAGGGTGTTTAGAGTGTAGTTTCCGCTTAATATGATTACAGATAGTAGAATAATGGCTAGTGTCACTTCGTATGAGATGGTTTGTGCTACTGCTCGTAAGGCTCCAATTAGAGCGTATTTTGAATTTGAGGCCCAGCCTGATCATAGAATTGAGTATACAGCTAAACTTGATATGGCTATGAGGAAGAGAAGTCCTAGGTTTAGGTCCGTGAGAGAAAAGGGGAGGGGTAGGGGAATTCAGATGGTGATTGCCAGTAGGAGGGCTAATATGGGGGTGATGATGAAGAGGAATGGGGAAGAAGTAGATGGACGGATTGGTTCTTTAATAAATAGTTTGATTCCATCTGCTACTGGTTGTAATAATCCAAAGGGGCCTACGATGTTTGGGCCTTTTCGGGCTTGTATGTAGCTTAAGACTTTACGTTCTACTAATGTTAGAAAGGCAACTGCAATTAGGATTGGAATGGCGTAGGATAGTGCTATGATGAGGTATGTCAGAATGGGAGGTTGTGTCATGGGGGCTAGAGAGAGGATTTGAACCTCTGCGTAAAGGGCTTAAGCCTTTTGCATTTGCCGGGCTCTGCCACACTAGCTAATCCTTTTCTAGGAGTGAGTTGGGTAACTTTTTAGTAATTTAGTTGGGTTCATTACTTGAAGGGGGGCGTGCTTGTAGTATTGGCCCCGCTTTCCCGGTCCTTTCGTACTAGGGAAAGTTTATCATAGATAGAAACCGACCTGGATTGCTCCGGTCTGAACTCAGATCACGTAGGACTGTTAATCGTTGAACAAACGAACCCTTAATAGCGGCTGCACCATTAGGATGTCCTGATCCAACATCGAGGTCGTAAACCTCCTCGTCGATGTGGGCTCTTGGAGGAGATTGCGCTGTTATCCCTGGGGTAGCTTGGTCCATTGGTCAAGTATATTGGGTCTGGTTGCTGTTAGCACGTTGAGGGGTTGCTCTTGGTCAAGAGGGAAGGTCTTGTTTTTGGAGGGTCTGTTTTACTCCAAGGTCGCCCCAACCGAAAAATGCGGGCCAGTGTTTGTTGATAGGTGGGCCTGATAGGTTTTGGGTTTAGTGTGAGGTGGCCGCTGATTTTGAAGTTCCACAGGGTCTTCTCGTCTTATGTATTTATTCTTGCTTTTGCACAAGAAGATCAATTTCACTGGTTATCTGCAAGAGACAGTTAGGACCTCGTTTAGCCATTCATACAGGTCTCGATTTATGGGACAATTGATTGCGCTACCTTCGCACGGTTAGGATACCGCGGCCGTTAAACGTTATGTCACTGGGCAGGCATCACCTTCAATACTTGGCTAGCTGAAGGCTATGTTTTTGGTAAACAGTCGGGCCCTGAGTTTGCCTAGTTCCTTTTACAGATTTTAACCGTTCTAATAGGCGCTCCTGAGTTGGGGTAACAAGGTGTAATGTAATATTCTGGTCTTGTTGTAGTTGAGGTATTAGTTGTAGCTTGTTAATAATGTAGTAATGTAAGCTTACGCTTGGAGAGGGGGAGGCCCCTAGTTACTCATTTTAGCATTAATTCTTCTATTGTGATAGGTTAGCCTGTTGGTGGGTAAGGGAGTCGTAGTGTGTTTATATTTTTATGTATGGAGCTTTGACGCACTCTTTGTTGGTGGCTGCTTGAGGGCCTACATTTTCTAGTACGGTAGGTTGGAAGTTATCCTCTAGAGGAGACTGTGTTCTTTTTTAAAGGAGCTGTACCTCCTTTAAGTAGTTCTTAGCTGCTACATGGGGGTTGGGTTTGATGTCCGGGGGGGGGCCGGCTAAGAGGGAACTCAGATTCGTTTCACAGGCAACCAGCTATCACCCAGCTCGGTTGGCTTCTCACCTCTACTAGCAAGTCATCCCACTCTTTTGCAACAGAGACGGGTGCGCTCAATGGATAAGTAGCTGCTTGCAAGTAGCTCGCTTGGGTTTCGGGAGGACAAGCTTAAGTTCTTTTTGCTTGATTGTTCTTACTAAATCATGATGCAAGAGGTACAAGGGTTTATCTTTGCTGTCTATTGCTTAGTTTTTCATTTTTATTTCATCTTTCCCTTACGGTACAAGCTTCTATCGCGCCGAGAGTCTTTTCTATCGCCCATACTAAGTTTAGAGAATGTTTTAGTTTGACGATAATAGTGGGTTTTTAGGGGGTTTGTGGTTAGTGTGGTCGAGCTAGAGTAGGCTTCAAGACGATCTGGTGGGTGGCAGATATCTTTCAGGTGTAAGCTGAATGCTTTGTATTGTAGCTACGTCTTGATATGCTAAGTGCACCTTCCGGTACACTTACCTTGTTACGACTTGCCTCATCTTCAGCTAGGTCGTGTATTGAGTTATTTGGGGGTTCATAGCTTGTGAGGAGGGTGACGGGCGGTATGTACGTGCCTCAGGGCCAACTTAAAGCGAGCACTATTGTCTCATTTTACTGCTAAATCCGCCTTCTGGGGGTTGTTTCACACCCCCTTCCGTGGGTTTTCTATGTTAGAAAATGTAGCCCATTTCTTCCACCCCATGGGCTATACCTCGACCTGTCTTGTTAGCGGGTTAAATGGGCTATTGTGCTCACTGTTGTACTTTCAGGGGAGGTGAGCTGGCGACGGCGGTATATAGGCTGCCTTAGCAAGGAGTGGTCGGGTGTATCGTGGGTTATCGATTATAGAACAGGCTCCTCTAGGTGGGTTTGGGGCACCGCCAAGTCCTTAGAGTTTTAAGCGTTTGTGCTCGTAGTTCTCGGGCGGATGCTTTGGTGGGGTAAGCATCGGGATTTAGGGCTAAGCATAGTGGGGTATCTAATCCCAGTTTGGGCCTTAGCTTTCGTGGAGTTTAATGAGTCATAGGGAGGGTGCTAAGATCGTCTTAAGGGTGGTTTTAGGTGCATCTTGTGCTTATGACAGCTCAGTTGCACTTTGATCTTAGCCTTCGTGATAGCATGACACCACACTTTACGCCGTATACGGTTAATTTGGGCTTCTTGTATGACCGCGGTGGCTGGCACAAGATTTACCAACCCTAAATTTTGGTCGCTATAACTAAGTCAAGTTTACACTTATTGCTTAATGTTAATTACTGCTGAATACCCGTGGGGGTGTGGCTGAGCAAGGCGTCTTGGGCTACGGGTTGTGTGTGCCTGATGCCTGCTCCTTTTATCTTGTCAAGATGTCAAGGGCATTTACACTGGAGTGCGGATACTTGCATGTATATGTTTAGCGAGAATTAACGGTAAGGTTAGGACTAAGTCTTTTGTCTCTGGGGGGAGTGTGATGGCCATCTTGGCATCTTCAGTGCCATGCTTTAACTATTAAGCTACAGAGAC